CCTCTAAATTTAAATTTTCTTCATTGGTATGTAAAAATGGAATCAATAAATCAATCAAATTCCGGGAGGCTTCGTGAAGTGCTTCTTTAGGAGTTAAACTTCCATTTGTCCATATTTCGAGAAATAGTATTTCTTTGTTACCATTTTCATAAGAATGAATACTATGATTCGCATTTCGAACAGGCATGAATACAGGATCTATAGGATAACTTCCATCTTGAAAGGTATTTGGCGCTTTTATAAGATATCCGCGATTCTTCTCTATTTGTAATCCAATAACCAACTCAATGGGTTCTGTCAAGCAAGCTATATGCTGTGTATTATCGACGATTTCTACATAAGGCGGTAAGAGGATATCTTGAGCAGTTACATATCCAGGGCCCCTGACACAAATAGACGCCTCACAAGTTCCATAGAGATTACTTCTCAATACGATTTCTTTCAAATTCATTAAAATTTCATGTACTGATTCTTGAATACCCATTATGGTAGAATATTCGTGAGATATTTTCTCAGATTTTGCGCGTGTTATACATGTTCCTTCGATTTCTCCAAGCAAAGCTCTTCGCATCGCAATGCCTATTGTGTCTGCTTGACCTTTCATAAGCGGAGACAGAATAAAGCGCCCATAAAAAAGACGCTTACTGTCTGCTGCTGATTCAACACACTTCCACTGTAGTGTCCGAGTAGATACTGCTATTTTCTCTCGAACCATAATAATATTATTTGATCAGATCATTGAATCATTTATTTCTCTTGTTTCTCTTGCTAGTGAAATATCTTCTATTTTGATTTCTACACACGCCGTTTCTTCGGGGGTCTACAGCCATTATGTGGCATAGGAGTTACATCCCGTACGAAAGTTAATAGTATACCACTTCTGCGAATAGCTCGTAATGCTGCGTCTCTTCCGAGACCGGGACCTTTAATCATGACTTCTGCTCGTTGCATACCTTGATCTACTACTGCACGAATAGCATTTGCCGCTGCGGTTTGAGCAGCAAATGGCGTCCCTCTTCTTGTACCTCGGAAGCCACAAGTACCGGCGGAGGACCAAGAAACCACACGCCCCCGTACATCTGTAACAGTCACAATGGTATTATTGAAACTTGCTTGAATATGAATAACCCCCTTTGGTATTTTACGTGTACTCTTACGTGAACCAATACGTCCACGTGAACTCTTTTTCGGTATAGCTTTTGCCATATTTTATCATCTCATAAATTTGAGTCAGAGATATATGGATATATCCATTTCAGGTCAAAACAGATCCCCTATTTGTATATCAGGTCTTTAACGAGTCTTATTATCCTTGTCTTTGTTTATGTCTTGGGTTGGAACAAATTACTATAATTCGTCCCCGACGACGGATTAGTCGACATTTTTCACAAATTTTACGAACGGAAGCTCTTATTTTCATATTTGTCACTCCTTACTTTAATTTTGAATCCACTTCTTGGAAGAAAATAAGTTTCTTGAAATTTTCAATTTCAAATCGTATTCCTACGAAATAAATAGTGAAGTTGAAAAAACACCTAATCTTTCGAATCTTTGTTGCGGAGTCGATAAATTATACGACCTCTGGTTGAATCATAACGACTTACTTCAATTTTGACTCTATCTCCTGGCAGTATCCGTATAAAACTACGTCGGATCTTTCCTGAAACATGACCTAGAATAATATCTTCATTATCTAAACGAACTCGGAACATGCCGTTGGGAAGCGATTCAGTAATTAAACCTTCATGAATCCATTTTTGTTCTTTCATTCCAGGTAAAACCCCCTTGAAGTATCAACTAGTGGAGGAAGAACCCTATTAGACAACCCACCTCTTCTCTTTTCTTTTTCACAAAAAAGAAGTTTCATATTCAATTTGGATATTAGAAAGATTACCATATATAACACAAAATTTCTCCGCCTATTCTTTCTAGTCGAGCCTCTCGGTCTGTCATTATACCCCGAGAGGTAGAAAGAATTACAACGCCCATCCCGCCTAAAATTCTAGGAATTCTTTGATAGTTAGAATAGATTCGTAGCCCGGGCTTACTGATCCGTTTTAAATTTAAAAGATTTCTATAAGTACTTTTCCTGTTTCTTCTATGTCGTAGGGTTAAAACCAAAAAAGATTTGTTGTTTTCTCGATGTTTTCTCACGTTTTCGATAAAACCCTCGCGTAAAAGTATTTTAACAATACTTTGGCTGATATTAGTAGATGCTACTCGAACCACGCTTTTTCTATACATATCGGCATTTCGTATAGAGGTTATTATGTCAGCAATAGTATCACTACCCATGATTAATTAAAATTTTTGGTGCCTCCAAATTTGGATATAATCAACATGTTTTTCTTTTTTTTTTTTACATATTTGTTTATGAATACGAATTTTGAAAGGTATATACGTGAGACAAAATCTACTAAATGAATCTTAATCTATTTCTTTTAAATAGCCTACTATAACCATACCGTGGTCTCATTTTATAATACCTCGGGAGCTAATG